TTCCATTGGACTAAGGCCGGAAAGGAAGAAAGCAAGCAGATCTGCTAATTCCTGAAATCAGTCCTTCCCCCGGGGTATTGTCTCAACGAATAAGTGATTGTAGGAGTGAAGTCTTGCTAGAATTCTAAGAAGCAAGCAGCAAGGTCAAGGCAATCAAATAAGTACGTATTTTTCATGTTTCAGGGAGGGTTTCTAGGATTAAACAAAAGGATTCGCAAATAAAAGCGCTAACGCCACGACCAGTCCGTAAATTGTTAAAGCTTCCATAAAAGCCAGACTAAGTAATAAAGTACCGCGTATTTTACCTTCTGCTTCTGGTTGTCTTGCGATACCTTCTACGGCTTGACCCGCAGCAGTACCTTGACCAACTCCGGGTCCAATAGAAGCAAGTCCTACGGCCAATCCAGCAGCAATAACGGAAGCGGCAGAAATTAGGGGATTCATGGTAAGCTCCTCATACCAAAATTAAGAAATGGTTAATGATACACAATGAATTATTGCTTATTATTCCATCACTAATATCCATATGGTTCTAGTTTTTCTATTTCTTTGTTTCGAACCATTCTTTCCATTTTTCGCTCTTTCTCCTCTATATACTTTACTTCATCTGTTTATTCATTCAATCCACAGTCACAGACGAAATGGAAGGACTTAGATCGGAATCTATCTAAAACGTGAACCATCGGCATCTTATATTGAATCGGATTCTAGAATCATTCTGCTAAACATACGCAGGGGTTGGCATATATATATATGCCATATACCTAGCTCGACCTACCTAACCCACTTTTTTATTAATCTTATTCGTAAACTCTTCCTTTTGTGTATCATTATCCCACATGGATACAAAGGAACAGATTCATCAGCCCGAACCATCACATATCCAAATTGGATTGATCCAATTGCAATTAATTAGCATTTTCGGGGAATCGTTGAATTGAATGGAATCAAATGAAACGGGAATGATTCTTTCTATAGAACATAGTTTTTTGTTTAGTTACACATCGCAAACAGATAACAATTCTTATCCAATTTATGAGTCGTAATATCGTAATTGACTGAACTAATCCAAATAAAATATCGAACAGAGGGGTATGGCATGAATAGGACAAGCAAGAATCTTAGGAAAAATACCCCTCCGTAATATCGTATCTATTTCTTATCCCTACTCTATATCGTATATACCGTATATTATCGTATATATCATGTTATCCAAGTGAATATCTTTGGCCACCCATTTATTTTTGATAAGCTTTATTTTGAGTAAGACTATTTGATTTGGAAAGCTAGTCAATGATGGCCTTCCATGGATTCACCTATATAAGCCGCGGCTAAAGTTGCAAAAATCAGAGCTTGAATACTGCTTGTGAATAATCCAAGGAACATGACAGGTATAGGAACTACTGAAGGCACTAAAGAAACAAGAACAACAACGACCAATTCATCAGCCAATATATTCCCGAAAAGTCGAAAACTAAGTGATAAAGGTTTTGTGAAATCTTCTAAGATATTAATTGGTAAAAGTATTGGAGTTGGTTGAATGTATTTACCGAAATAGCCCAATCCCTTTTTTGTAAGACCTGCATAGAAATACGCCACTGACGTGGGTAAAGCTAAAGCAACAGTAGTATTTATATCATTCGTAGGTGCAGCTAACTCCCCGTGAGGTAACTGTATAATTTTCCAAGGTAAAAGAGCACCCGACCAGTTAGAAACAAAAATAAATAGGAACATAGTTCCAATAAAGGGAACCCAAGGACCATATTCTTCTCCAATTTGAGTTTTGCTCAAATCTCGAATGAATTCAAGGACATATTCGAAGAAATTCTGACCGTCGGTTGGAATAGTTTGTGGATTCCGAACAGCTATAGCGGCTGAACCTAATAAGATAGCAATTACGACCCAAGAAGTGATAAGTACTTGGGCATGGACTTGGAAACCTCCTATTTGCCAATAGAAATGTTGGCCTACTTCCACACCGGATATCTCGTATAACCCTTTTAGTGTGTTGATGGAACATGGTAGAACGTTCATATTGACCTCTGCAGAAATGGAACTAAAAATGGAATTATTTTGATTCAACCATCTCTTTCTCGACTCTCCTACTTGAATCTTATATTTAAGCGTAAATATTGATCTCTTTTTTGAGATTCAGCAATAGTAACCGATTCAATAAATTTATGAAGTTCCCGAAATATGAAATAATTGACTTATTTGATTTTTGATTATTAATCAATGATTTCTTATATAGCTAGAACGGCCCTCACAAATTGCCGATACTAATTTGTTAAGAATTAATCTGATTGAAGCTATAGCGTCATCATTGGCTGGAATCGGAATATCCGCGAGATCCGGGTCACAATTTGTATCGATTAAACAAATCGTTGGAATACCCAAAGTGGCACATTCTCTAATAGCTGTATATTCTTCTTGCTGATCGATGATGATTACAATATCGGGTAACCCCGTCATATATTTGATCCCGCCCAGATATGTTTGCAAGTGAGATAATTTTCTCTTTAACATTGCTGCATCTCTTTTCGGGAGACGGTTGAGTCTCCCTGTCTTTTGTTCTGCTCTCAAATCCCTGAACTTATGAAGTCTCGTTTCTGTAGTGAACCAATTAGTTAACATACCACCAAGCCATTTTTTATTGACATAATGGCACCGAGCCCTTATTGCAGCTGATGCTACTGAATCCGCTGCTTTATCTTTCGTACCAACTATTAAGAAGTGTTTTCCTCTACTTGCTGCATCAAAAACTAAATCACAGGCTTCGGATAAAGAACGAGCAGTTCTAGTAAGATTTGTAATATGAATACCTTTACGCTTTGCAGAGATGTAAGGTGCCATTCTAGGATTCCATTTCCTAGTACCATGACCAAAATGAACTCCTGCTTCCAGCATCTCTTCCAAATTGATGTTCCAATATCTTCTTGTCATTTCTCCCCACACTTCCTCTTAAAAAAAAAAAAAAGAGACGAGGTACCTGAAATAAATAATTGTTCCGACGGAACCTTCTACCGGGGATTGCCCGTTGATACATGGTTTGATACATGGTCCAAGCCATTAACTCCTGTCTATTCTTTAATTATCTTTATTACAAAAATGACCAAATCAAATGACCGGACCAGATGGTTAAAAGAATGAATCTGCTCTTATGAATCATTCAATCCCATAAAAGATTGTTCTGATGTATCATGGAAATTTGTTTCGAGGCAAGAACAAAATAATTCTCTGTGGTGGAACAAAATATCTCTCATTTCCCCCTCGAATCTACTCTTCTTTTGGATTTCAAAAGGAATGTTGTTGTGTTCCCTTGAATGGTGAACTAATCCCTTGAATCCGGTACCAACAGGTATCATCCCCCCCAGAACAACATTTTCTTTCAGTCCTTTCAACCAATCAATACGGCCTCGTAAAGCGGCTTTTGCTAAAACTCGAGTGGTTTCTTGAAAACTCGCTTCGGATATGAAACTTTGAGTATTCAGAGATGCCCTCGTTATTCCCAATAAGACGGCTCGGTAACAGATCGCTTCTTCCAAAGCACGACCTGTTCGTTCGGCTCGCAACAATCCGATTAGTTCTCCGGGTGAGAAAACATTAGACATTCCATCTTCTGAAACCAATACTTTTGATGTTATTTGGCGTACAATAATCTCTATATGCCTATTATGGATCTGCACCCCCTGGGATCGATAAACCCTTTGGATCTTATTAACCAAAGAGAAATGGCTTTGCGCTATGGTTAGCTCAGCCCCAATCAAAAATCCCCAAGGGATTCCAAGAATTCCTGTCATACGCTCGCCCCAACCTTCAAACCTCTTTTCTAGGTTCATCGATATTGAATCAATCGAACGAACTTCTAACACTTGTTCTACTTTTGGAAGACCTTGAGTTATATCACCAGATCTCGATTTTTCATATATAAATGTAACTAATGTATTTCCTTCGTAAAGGATTTCTCCATAATGACCATGAACGGTTGCTCCTGGGGTGGCCAAATGAGGCTTCGCTGATCTTATTACTAAGGAATCAACATGAACAATTAGAACTTGACCAGATTTTATGCGTGGTCCGTGTTTGGATATACATCCATTTTCACAAATAAACTGTCCAAGACTAATTATTGTGCATGTCTCTTCACAATAATCTTGATGTGGAAAGTACCAATTCGAATCAAACGGATTCAAAATGATGTTACTGCACGGATCGGGATTATAAATTATCCCATTTTCATCCATGAAATAATATTTCAGTGCTTCGAAAGTCTGTTTTGGATTATCAAGTAGCAAATATTTATTTAACAAGATCTCATTATGAGTTATTAACTGGTAAGATGAGTAAAAATTCGCAATTTTAGGTACCGTCCCAAAAGGGCCCAACGAATTACTAATTGGAATCATGGGATCCTCTTTAATTTTAATTGATTCTTTTTTTGTAAGATTGTGATATTTCAACCCATTGAATGGACCAATTCGAGAACAATTGGATGATGACAAAACTAGAAAAGATTCACCTTCCTTATTTCTATTCAGAAACGTACGAACAGTTCCTTGATGTTGGCTAAGTGATTGAATCCTCGCCTTGGAACAAAAAGGATTGATATTGGTGCGATCTGATCCATTAACGGGGATCAATCCCGAACCTGCCGTATCATTCCTTTTTGAAATAGGGGACTTCACCAAGTCAATTCTTATGAAATCTCGAATCAGATCATTTGCCCTTACTTTAACAAAGGAAGCATAAACCTCTTCTATAGAACCATTCTGGTCTTGGTCCCAATTCAATACTAAACAAGTCCGAACTAATTGAATACTTTTGTGAGAAATTCCTCGAATTGGTTTGCCATTTCCATAAAGGAAATAATTCACAACTCGGAGTTGCAAATTATCCCTTTCCTGCAGCAGATCCTGGGGGAAAAGTGTTGCTAAATGTATTCCATCAGCTATTTCATATATTACTACGGGTCGAACTGAAACAAAATACTTTTTCTTAAT